GTTAATGTAGCTTAAATTATATAAAGCAAGGCACTGAAAATGCCTAGATGAGTTCCTCACTCCATAAACACATAGGTTTGGTCCTAGCCTTATTATTAGTTATCAGCAGGCCTACACATGCAAGTAACCGCACACCAGTGAGAATGCCCTTTAGATATAATTAATCAAACCCATTATCAACAGGAGCAGGTATCAAGCACACTAATATAGCAGCTCATGACACCTTGCTAAACCACTCCCCCACGGGTTACAGCAGTGACAAAACTTAAGCAATAAACGAAAGTTTGACTAAGTTATACTGATAAAATAAGGGTTGGTAAATTTCGTGCCAGCCACCGCGGTCATACGATTAACCCAAACTAATAATTTACGGCGTAAAGTGTGTTTAAGACAAACTACAAATAAAGTTAAATTTTATCTAAGCTGTAAAATGCTCCAGCTAAAAATAAAATAAACCACGAAAGTGACTTTAATAATTCTGAAGCCACGACAGCCAAGACCCAAACTGGGATTAGATACCCCACTATGCTTGGCCCTAAACTTAGGTAATCCAACAATGAACAATATTACTCGCCAGAGAACTACAAGCAATAGCTTAAAACTCAAAGGACTTGGCGGTGCTTTATACCCATCTAGAGGAGCCTGTTCTATAATCGATAAACCCCGTTAAACCTCACCCCCTCTTGCTAATACAACCTATATACCGCCATCCTCAGCAAACCCTACCAAGGCCATAAAGTAAGCACAAACATATGACATAAAAACGTTAGGTCAAGGTGTAGTCTATGAGGTGGAAAGAAATGGGCTACATTTTCTCATACAGAACAACAATCACAGTAATCTTTATGAAACGAAAGACCAAAGGAGGATTTAGCAGTAAGTTAAGAATAGAGTGCTTAACTGAATAAGGCCATGAAGCGCGCACACACCGCCCGTCACCCTCCTCAAATCCAACTCATCCATTTCATAATTAATGAACCTTAATTTATAAGAGGAGACAAGTCGTAACAAGGTAAGCGTACTGGAAAGTGTGCTTGGAATATTCAAAGTGTAGCTTAACCTAAAGCACCCGGCTTACACCCAGGAGATTTCACAACAACATGACCACTTTGAAACTAATTTTAGCCTGACTAATCCAACTTCACAACAAACTTACGTCCTTTAACCAAAACATTTACCACAACAAATAATAGTATAGGAGATAGAAATTATATTCAGCGCTATAGAAAATAGTACCGCAAGGGAAAAATGAAAGAACTAAACCTAAAGTGTAAAAAAGCAAAGCTAAACTCTTGTACCTTTTGCATAATGACTTAACTAGAACAATTTGACAAAAAGAACTTTAGTCAAGGAACCCGAAACCAGACGAGCTACTCATAAACAGCTATTTAAGAGCACACTCATCTATGTGGCAAAATAGTGAGAAGATTTATAAGTAGAGGTGAAAGGCCTATCGAGCCTGGTGATAGCTGGTTATCCAGGAAAGAATTTTAGTTCAACTTTAAATTAACCTAAAGTAATTCATTAAACCCCCTGTTAATTTAAATGTTATTCTAAAGAGGGACAGCTCTTTAGACCAGGCTACAACCTTTAGTACAGAGTAAGTAATACCAATTCCATAGTTGGCCTAAAAGCAGCCACCAATTAAGAAAGCGTTCAAGCTCAACACATAATTATTACTCAATTCAATAAATACAAATATATCTCCTACCAATCAACTGGATTAATCTATTATTTTATAGAAGCAATACTGTTAATATGAGTAACAAGAATATTAATTCTCCTAGCATAAGCTTATACCAGACCGGATGCCCACTGGTAATTAACAACCAGATAAAGATATTCATTTTACAAGCCCTTTATCTTAAACAACTGTTAACCCAACACAGGCGTGCATTAAGGAAAGATCAAAAAAAGTAAAAGGAACTTGGCAAAACTTAACCCCGCCTGTTTACCAAAAACATCACCTCCAGCCTATTGAATATTGGAGGCACCGCCTGCCCAGTGACACATGTTCAACGGCCGCGGTATCCTGACCGTGCAAAGGTAGCATAATCACTTGTTCTTTAATTAAGGACTTGAATGAATGGCTACACGAGGGTTCAACTGTCTCTTACTTTTAATCGGTGAAATTGACCTTCCCGTGAAGAGGCGGGAATATATCAATAAGACGAGAAGACCCTATGGAGCTTAAATAACATAATCCAAGTAAATACGCTTAAACCTAACGAAGACATAAAATAATAATTACTTATGGATTAGAAATTTCGGTTGGGGTGACCTCGGAGCATAATACAACCTCCGAACAGTTTTAACTTAGACATAACCAGTCAAGGTACGCATACAACTAACCAATTGACCCAAATTAATTTGATCAATGGAACAAGTTACCCTAGGGATAACAGCGCAATCCTATTATAGAGTCCATATCGACAATAGGGTTTACGACCTCGATGTTGGATCAAGACACCCTAATGGTGCAGCCGCTATTAACGGTCCGTTTGTTCAACGGTTAAAGCCTTACGTGATCTGAGTTCAGACCGGAGCAATCCAGGTCGGTTTCTATCTATTTAACTTTTCTCCTAGTACGAAAGGACAAGAGAATAAAGGACCAACTCAAACCTAGTGCCCTAAACATAATAGATGCAATTAACTCAATCTAATATGCTAATTAATATATTACCCAAGATAAGGGTTGGTTAGGATGGCAGAGCCCGGTAATTGCATAAAACTTAAACCTTTATTGTCAGAGGTTCAATTCCTCTTCTTAACATTAATGTTTATAGTTAACTTACTACTCCTCATTATTCCCATTATCCTAGCCATAGCATTCTTTACCCTAATTGAACGAAAAATCTTAGGCTATATACAACTCCGAAAAGGACCTAACATCGTGGGCCCACATGGTTTACTACAACCTTTTGCTGACGCAGTAAAATTATTTATTAAAGAACCACTACGACCACTAGCCTCCTCAATATCACTCTATACTATTGCACCTACCCTAGCACTATCAATCGCACTAATTATATGAATTCCCATGCCATTCCCACTACCTCTAATCAATATAAACATAGGACTCTTATTTATACTAGCTACATCAAGTCTAGCGGTATATTCAATTTTATGATCCGGATGAGCATCCAATTCAAAATATGCCCTAATTGGAGCCCTACGAGCAGTTGCACAAACAATTTCATATGAAGTAACCCTTGCTATTATCCTCCTGTCAATCATCCTAATGAGTGGATCATTTACTCTCTCTAACCTAATCACAACTCAAGAATACCTCTGATTGATTATCCCATCATGACCATTAACCATGATATGATTCATTTCCACATTAGCAGAAACAAACCGAGCCCCATTCGACTTAACAGAAGGAGAGTCCGAATTAGTATCAGGATTTAACGTTGAATATGCTGCAGGACCCTTCGCCCTATTCTTTATAGCCGAATATACAAATATCATCATAATAAATGCTTTAACCACAATCATTTTTTTAGGTACACTATATAATCCTCATATACCAGAAATATACACAACAAATTTCGCCACCAAAACCCTCTTATTAGCCATGTTATTTCTATGAGTACGAGCATCTTATCCACGATTTCGTTACGACCAACTAATACACTTATTATGAAAAAATTTCCTCCCCTTAACATTATCATTATGCATATGGTACATTTCACTACCCATTTCAACATCAAGCATTCCCCCACAAATATAGAAACATGTCTGATAAAAGAATTACTTTGATAGAGTAAATAATAGAGGTTTAAATCCTCTTGTTTCTAGAGTAATAGGCATTGAACCTATTCCTAGGGATTCAAAATCCACCGTGCAACCAATATACACCATACTCTACCAATACAGTAAGGTCAGCTAAATAAGCTATCGGGCCCATACCCCGAAAATGTTGGTTTAAATCCTTCCCGTACTAATTAAACCTCCAATCCTCATAATTATTATAATAACAATCTTTACAGGCACCATACTTACAATAATCAGCTCACACTGACTTCTAATCTGAATCGGATTAGAAATTAACATATTATCAATTATTCCAATATTAACAAATAATCCAAAACCACGATCCACAGAAGCAGCCACCAAATACTTCCTCACACAAGCAACAGCCTCTATACTACTAATATTTACTATTGTATTTAACGCCATACACTCCGGCCAATGAACTATCACTAACATTAATTATAATAATATATTTACCTCCTTCACAATAGTAACAGCCCTAACAATGAAACTAGGAATAACCCCTTTTCACTTCTGAGTCCCCGAAGTCACACAAGGAGTTTCATTAATAACAGGTATACTATTACTAACATGACAAAAACTAGCCCCCATCTCTATTATAATTCAAATATACCCTGCAATTAACCTAAATACCCTTATACTAATTGCCCTATTATCAATCCTAGCTGGAGGCTGAGGAGGACTAAATCAAACTCAATTACGAAAAATTTTAGCATACTCATCAATTGCACATATAGGATGAATAATAGCTATCCTCATATTCTGCCCATCCTTAACAATATTAAATCTTTATATTTACCTAATGTTGACAATCACTATATTTACAATACTAAATATAAATACAAACACAACAACCTTAACCTTATCAAATCTATGAAGCAAGTCACCAACAATTACTACAATAATCCTAATCTCCCTGTTATCCCTAGGAGGCCTACCTCCTCTTACAGGTTTCCTTCCTAAATGAATAATCATTCAAGAACTTACAAAAAATAATAACATCACCTTAGCTACAATAATAGCTATCCTAGCCCTCCTAAACTTATACTTCTACATACGACTAATTTATTCTACTTCCCTAACCCTATTCCCAACACCTAACAACATCAAAATAAAATGACAATTCCAACTCAAAAAACGATCTTTACTCCTACCACCACTAATTATCCTCTCCACCCTATCTCTTCCACTATCACCAGTATTCTCAACCCTAAATTAGAAATTTAGGTTAAATAGACCAAGGGCCTTCAAAGCCCTAAGAAAGTATTTTACTACTTAATTTCTGCAAATTAAGGACTGCAAGAATCTATCCTACATCAGCTGAATGCAAATCAACTACTTTAATTAAGCTAAGTCCTCACTAGATTGGTGGGCTACAATCCCACGAAACTTTAGTTAACAGCTAAACACCCTAGTCAACTGGCTTCAATCTACTTCTCCCGCCGCTCAGGAAAAAAAGGCGGGAGAAGCCCCGGCAGAATTGAAGCTGCTTCTTTGAATTTGCAATTCAATATGAAAATTCACCTCAGGACTTGGTAAAAAGAGGGTTTGACCTCTGTCTTTAGATTTACAGTCTAATGCTTGCTCAGCCATTTTACCTTGTACTTATGTTCATTAACCGCTGGTTCTATTCAACAAATCATAAAGACATCGGAACCCTTTACCTTTTATTTGGAGCTTGAGCCGGAATAGTAGGAACAGCCCTGAGCCTTCTCATTCGCGCAGAACTCGGCCAACCAGGAGCTCTACTGGGTGATGATCAAATTTACAACGTAATTGTAACTGCCCACGCATTTGTCATAATTTTCTTTATGGTAATACCAATTATAATTGGTGGCTTCGGCAATTGATTAATTCCATTAATAATTGGAGCTCCAGATATAGCATTTCCGCGAATAAATAATATAAGTTTTTGACTTTTACCACCATCTTTTCTGCTTCTCCTCGCCTCCTCAATAGTAGAAGCAGGTGCAGGTACCGGATGAACGGTATACCCACCTTTAGCAGGAAACTTAGCCCACGCAGGAGCATCAGTAGATTTAACTATTTTTTCTTTACACCTGGCCGGTGTATCTTCAATTTTAGGGGCTATTAACTTTATCACTACAGTAATTAATATAAAACCTCCAGCCATATCACAATATCAAACCCCTTTATTTGTATGATCAGTAGTAATCACTGCTGTACTATTACTCCTGTCCTTGCCAGTATTGGCAGCAGGAATTACTATACTCCTAACCGATCGAAACCTCAATACTACTTTCTTCGATCCTGCAGGAGGAGGTGATCCAATCTTATACCAACATTTATTCTGATTCTTTGGGCATCCAGAAGTATATATTCTAATTCTCCCAGGCTTTGGTATAATTTCTCACATCGTCACTTACTACTCAGGTAAAAAAGAACCCTTTGGATATATAGGAATAGTCTGAGCCATAATATCTATTGGTTTCTTAGGATTTATCGTATGAGCCCACCACATGTTTACTGTAGGAATAGATGTTGACACCCGTGCATACTTTACATCCGCCACTATGATTATTGCAATTCCCACCGGTGTAAAAGTTTTTAGCTGACTAGCTACCCTGCACGGAGGTAATATCAAATGGTCACCCGCTATACTATGAGCATTAGGGTTTATTTTTCTTTTCACAGTAGGAGGCTTGACAGGAATTGTACTCGCTAATTCATCACTAGACATCGTACTTCACGATACGTACTACGTAGTAGCTCATTTTCATTATGTATTATCAATAGGAGCGGTATTTGCTATTATAGGAGGTTTCGTACACTGATTTCCTTTATTCTCAGGCTACACTCTAGACGACTCCTGAGCCAAAATTCACTTCGCAATTATATTTGTAGGTGTAAACATAACATTTTTTCCCCAACATTTTCTAGGTTTAGCAGGCATACCTCGACGTTACTCTGACTACCCTGATGCATATACTATATGAAATACAGTCTCATCTATTGGTTCTTTTATCTCTTTAACAGCAGTAATACTAATAATTTTCATAATCTGAGAAGCTTTTTCATCAAAACGTGAAGTCTATATAGTAGATCTAACTCCAACAAACCTAGAATGACTTCACGGTTGTCCTCCACCTTATCATACATTTGAAGAACCTGCCTATGTAAAGGCTCTATTAAGAAAGGAAGGAATTGAACCCCCTATAATTGGTTTCAAGCCAACCACATAACCATTATGACTTTCTCCATGGAAGATATTAGTAAAATTATAACATAACTTTGTCAAAGTTAATTTATAGGTTAAACTCCTATATATCTTTATGGCCTGCCCAGCCCAATTAGGATTCCAAGACGCCGCTTCCCCAATCATGGAAGAACTTGTATATTTCCACGACCATACCCTTATAATTGTATTTTTAATTAGCTCATTGGTCCTATATATCATTTCCCTTATGCTTACCACAGATCTCACTCATACAAGCACTATAGATGCTCAAGAAGTGGAAACAGTATGAACAATTTTGCCAGCAGTTATCTTAATTCTTATTGCCCTTCCATCATTACGCATTTTATATATAATGGATGAAATTACAACCCCATCCCTTACTCTTAAGACTATAGGTCATCAATGATATTGAAGCTATGAATATACAGATTATGAAAACTTATGCTTTGACTCATACATGACTCCTCCATTAGAACTTGATCCAGGAGAACTACGATTACTAGAAGTCGATAATCGAGTAGTATTACCAACAGAAATATCTATCCGCATACTCATCTCTTCAGAAGACGTATTACATTCATGAACTGTCCCATCTTTAGGTGTAAAAACAGATGCTATCCCAGGACGCCTAAACCAAGCAACCTTAATAACTTCTCGTCCAGGTATCTACTACGGTCAATGCTCAGAAATCTGTGGTGCAAACCACAGCTTTATACCAATTGTGCTCGAACTAGTTCCACTAAAGCACTTTGAGGAGTGACTACTATCTACACTGTAATATCGCTGTGAAGCTAATATGCATTAACCTTTTAAGTTAAAGATTGAAAGTCTTTAAATCTTTCCACAGTGAAATGCCACAACTAGATACATCAACATGACTAATCACAATTTTATCCATAATTATAACTCTATTTATTATCTTTCAATTAAAAGTCTCAAAATTCAATTTTCCACTAGGCCCTAAATCTAAAAATAATAAAAAACACCAATCTATCAACCCTTGAGAAACAAAATGAACGAAAATTTATTCGCCTCATTCATTGTCCCAACAATAGGAATCCCCATTGTGATTATTATTATCATATTTCCAAGTATTTTTCTCCACAACCCTTATCGTCTCATTGGTAACCGACTAATATCCTTACAACAATGATTAATTAAACTAGTACTTAAACAAATAATGGCAATGCATAACATTAAGGGACGAACCTGATCACTTATATTAATATCACTAATTCTATTTATTGGTTCTACAAACCTACTAGGCCTTTTACCTCATTCATTTACCCCTACCACTCAACTATCTATAAACCTAGGTATAGCTATTCCCCTATGAGCAGCTGCAGTAATTATGGGTTTTCGCCACAAAATAAAAGCATCCCTAGCCCACTTCTTACCTCAAGGTACACCTATTCCTCTTATTCCCATACTAATCATTATCGAAACTATTAGCCTTTTTATCCAACCTATAGCTTTAGCCGTTCGACTAACAGCCAATATCACAGCAGGCCACCTGTTAATTCACTTAATTGGTGGGGCTACTATAGTACTAACTTCAATCAGCCCAACCGTCTCCTCAATTACATTTACCATCTTAATCCTCCTCACAATTCTTGAATTTGCTGTTGCCCTCATTCAAGCATATGTCTTTACCTTATTAGTAAGTCTTTATTTACATGATAACACCTAATGACCCACCAAACCCATGCCTACCATATAGTCAACCCCAGTCCGTGACCTCTTACAGGAGCTTTCTCTGCCCTACTAATAACATCCGGTCTAGCTATATGATTTCACTTCAACTCAACCACCCTTCTATCATTAGGTATATTAACCAATTTATTAACAATATACCAATGATGACGAGACATTGTACGAGAAGGCACATTCCAAGGACACCACACCTCCATTGTTCAAAAAGGCCTACGATACGGAATAATTCTCTTTATCATTTCTGAAATTTTCTTTTTTGCAGGCTTCTTCTGAGCTTTTTATCATTCAAGTTTAGCCCCTACCCCAGAACTAGGTGGTTGCTGACCCCCAACAGGTATTAACCCTCTTAATCCTTTAGAAGTTCCTTTACTAAACACAGCTGTCCTTTTAGCCTCAGGAGTGACTATTACATGAGCTCATCATAGTTTAATAGAAGGTGACCGCATAAGCATATTACAATCCCTACTTATTACTATTATTTTAGGTATTTATTTTACACTTTTACAAGCCTCAGAATACTTAGAAACCTCATTTACTATCTCAGATGGAGTATATGGCTCTACGTTTTTTATAGCAACAGGATTCCACGGATTACATGTTATTATTGGATCTACTTTCCTTACCATTTGCTTTTTTCGTCAATTAAAATTCCACTTTACCTCTAACCATCACTTCGGTTTCGAAGCTGCAGCCTGATATTGACACTTTGTAGATGTAGTCTGACTATTCCTTTATGTATCAATCTACTGATGAGGCTCCTATTCTTTTAGTATTAATTAGTACAGTTGACTTCCAATCAATTAGCTTCGGTACAAACCCGAAAAAGAATAATTAACCTCCCATTAACTCTTATAATCGATATCATTTTAGTCCTAGTACTTGTTACAATCGCATTCTGATTACCCCAACTAAACATGTATGCAGAAAAAAATAACCCCTACGAATGCGGTTTTGATCCTATAGGATCTGCTCGCTTACCATTTTCCATAAAATTTTTTCTGGTAGCAATTACATTTCTTTTATTTGATCTAGAAATCGCACTCCTCTTACCACTTCCATGAGCAACCCAATCAAATAACCTTAAAATTACAGTAGCAATAGCCCTCATGCTAATTATTATCTTGGCCCTAGGTCTCATTTATGAATGACTACAAAAAGGGCTAGAATGAGAAGAATAAAATGGTAATTAGTTTAAATTAAAATAACTGATTTCGACTCATTAGATTATGATAAATCATAATTACCAACGTGCCATCAATCTCCATCAACATTAACTTAGCTTTTGCCGCAGCCCTGCTAGGCATACTAATATTTCGTTCCCACATGATATCATCTCTACTATGTTTAGAAGGCATAATACTATCAATATTTATTTTAAGTACACTAATCATCCTAAATATACAATTTACAATATCTTTCACCATACCCATTTTACTACTAGTATTTGCTGCCTGTGAAGCCGCCATCGGCTTAGCCCTATTAGTTATAGTATCAAATAACTATGGCTTAGACTATATTCAAAACCTTAACCTCCTTCAATGCTAAAAATTATTATCCCAACAATCATACTATTCCCAGTAATCTGATATTCCAACAGTACCATAATCTGAATTAATATAACTTCTTATAGTTTAATAATCAGTATCATAACCTTACCTTTACTAAATCAAACTGAAAACAACAGCAACAACTTCTCACTTATATTCTTCTCCGACTCGCTATCCTCACCCCTTCTAATACTAACAGTATGATTACTCCCACTAATAATTATAGCTAGTCAACATCACCTTACAAAAGAACCTTTAATGCGAAAAAAACTATACCTATCTATACTAACTTTTTTACAAACATTTTTAATTATAACATTCACAGCCACCGAATTAATCTTATTTTACATCCTTTTTGAAGCCACACTAATCCCAACCCTCATCATTATCACCCGATGAGGTAACCAAACAGAACGACTAAACGCAGGCCTATACTTCTTATTCTATACTCTTATTGGATCCCTACCATTATTAGTAGCACTAATTTATGTGCAAAATTCCATAGGATCACTAAATTACTTAGTAATGAACATATGATCTCAAGATATACCCAACTTATGATCTAGTAACTTACTATGATTGGCGTGCATCATAGCATTTATAGTTAAAATACCCTTATATGGTCTACACCTATGACTACCAAAAGCACATGTAGAAGCCCCCATTGCCGGATCCATAGTCCTTGCAGCCGTACTACTAAAACTAGGCGGCTACGGCATACTACGCCTCACCATAATCTTAAACCCAACAACAAAAATTATAGCGTATCCTTTTATTATATTATGCCTATGAGGTATAATTATAACCAGCTCAATTTGCTTACGACAAACAGACCTAAAATCATTAATCGCTTACTCATCAGTCAGCCATATAGCATTAGTCATCGTAGCAATCCTTATACAAACACCATGAAGTTTTATAGGCGCCACAGCCCTTATAATCGCACACGGCCTAACATCATCAATACTATTCTGTCTCGCAAATTCAAACTATGAACGCATTCACAGCCGAACAATACTATTAGCACGAGGACTTCAAACCTTCCTACCCCTAATAGCCACCTGATGGCTACTGGCCAGCCTAACTAACCTAGCCCTACCCCCGTTCATTAATCTAATTGGAGAGTTATTCGTAATCATAGCCTCTTTTTCATGATCAAATCTTACAATTATTATAACAGGCCTTAATATACTCATTACTGCCCTTTACTCGCTTTACATGCTTACCATAACACAACGAGGTAAATTTACACATCATATTTATAATATCAAACCCTCATATACACGAGAAAATACTTTAATATCTATACATATACTACCCCTCATTTTACTAACCTTTAATCCTAAAATTATTATAGGACTAACGTACTGTAAATATAGTTTAAACAAAACTCTAGATTGTGAATCTAATAATGAAGATTTAAATCCTTCTATTTACCAGAAGAGAGTGTAATAATAGAACTGCTAATTCTATTTTCCATATATAAAAATATGGCTCCCTTGACTTTTAAAGGATAGGAGTTATCCGTTGGTCTTAGGAGCCAAAAAATTGGTGCAACTCCAAATAAAAGTAATAAACTTATTCACCTCATTTATATTAATTACATTAATTATTCTCTCTTTACCCCTAATAACCAACATACTAAATATTCACAAAAATAAACCCTACGCATCATACGTAAAACTATCAATCGCATGCGCATTTATTACCAGCACCATCCCAACAACATTATTTATTTTCTCAGGGCAAGAAGCAATTATCTCCAACTGACATTGAATAATTATCCAAACCCTAAAACTAACCCTTAGCTTCAAATTAGACCACTTCTCAATACTATTTATTCCAGTAGCATTATTTGTTACTTGATCAATTATAGAATTCTCAATATGATATATACATGCCGACCCTAATATTAACCAATTCTTCAAATATTTACTTATATTCCTTATTACTATACTTATTTTGGTAACCGCTAACAACTTATTCCAACTATTCATTGGATGAGAAGGTGTAGGAATTATGTCCTTCCTACTAATTGGATGATGGTATGGACGAACAGACGCTAATACAGCAGCCCTGCAGGCAATTCTGTACAATCGTATCGGAGACATTGGATTTATTCTAACCATAGCATGGTTTCTCATATATTCCAATACATGAGAATTTCAACAATTATTTATATTAGATAATAACCTAAATATATTACCACTAATCGGTTTGCTAGTTGCAGCCACAGGAAAATCAGCCCAATTTGGTTTACACCCATGACTTCCCTCAGCAATAGAAGGACCAACACCCGTTTCAGCCCTACTTCACTCTAGCACTATAGTAGTTGCAGGTATTTTCCTCCTAATTCGATTTCACCCCTTAATAGAAAATAATAACAATATCCAAACACTAATACTATGCTTAGGTGCTATCACAACACTATTTACAGCAATCTGTGCTCTAACACAAAATGACATTAAAAAAATTGTAGCCTTTTCCACCTCAAGTCAATTAGGATTAATAATAGTTACTATAGGAATCAACCAACCATATCTAGCTTTCCTACATATTTGCAACCATGCTTTCTTCAAGGCAATACTATTTATGTGCTCCGGCTCTATTATCCACAACCTAAATGATGAACAAGATATTCGAAAAATAGGAGGACTATTCAAAGCCATACCATTTACCTCATCCTCTCTTATTATCGGAAGTCTGGCCCTCACAGGCATACCCTTTCTCACAGGCTTTTACTCAAAAGACTTAATCATTGAAGCAGCAAATACTTCCAACACCAACGCCTGAGCCCTTATCATTACACTCATTGCCACATCTCTAACAGCCGTTTACAGCACCCGAATTATCTTTTACGCACTACTAGGACAACCACGATTTACCTCTATATCAATCATTAACGAAAACAACCCATTACTAATTAACCCTATTAAACGCTTAATAATCGGTAGCATTTTCGCCGGATTTTTCCTGTCCTTTAATATCTTACCCATAAACATTCCTCAAATGACAATACCTATATACCTAAAATTAATAGCCATACTAGTTACCCTCTTAGGTTTTATAATAGCAATAGAACTAAATATTATAACAAATAATCTAAAACTAAAATCACCCTTAAACACATTTAAGTTCTCAAACATACTAGGATTTTTCCCAACAATTATACACCGCCCAATCCCTTTATTAAATTTACGCACAAGCCAAAACACAGCCTCATCCCTACTAGACCTTATTTGATTAGAAAAAACCATACCAAAAATTATAACCAAAACACAAATAACACTCTCTACTATAATTTCAAACCAAAAAGGCCTAATTAAACTATACTTTATCTCATTCATTGCCTCCGCACTTACAATATTCTTACTTGTCTCCTAACTACTTTCCCCGAATAATCTCAATTACAATCAATACACTTACAAATAAAGCCCAACCAGCAGCTACTATAAATCAATTAACATAACTATAAAGTGCTGATACACCCAAAGAATCCTCACGAATAACACTAAACCCTTTATCTATAAACATAATTCAACCCTCTAAACTATTAAAACCAACTACCATTTCCACCCCATCATGTTCCAGTAACCAAACAATTAATAACGATTCTATCAAAAATCCAGACAACAGAGCACCTCAAATAACTACACTGGAACCTCAAGTCTCAGGATATTCTTCTGTAGCTATAGCCGTAGTATAACCAAACACCACAAGCATTCCACCCAAATAAATTAAAAAAACCATTAACCCCATAAAAGAAACCCCAAAACCCATAATAATACTACAACCCACTGCCCCGCTAACAATCAATCCAACACCCCCATAAATAGGTGAGGGTTTTGAAGAAAAACTCATAAACCCTAAAACGAAAACAGTACTCAATAAAAAAACTATATAAGCCATACGTTTTCACATGGACTTTAACCATGACTAACGGCATGAAAAACCATCGTTGTATTTCAACTATAAAAACTACTAATGACCAACATCCGAAAAACCCACCCATTATTAAAAATTATAAATAGCTCATTTATTGACCTCCCGGCACCATCAAACATTTCTTCCTGATGAAATTTTGGCTCTCTATTAGGAGCTTGTCTAGCCATTCAAATTATTACAGGCCTATTCTTAGCAATACATTACACAGCAGACACAACAACTGCATTCTCCTCCGTAACACATATCTGCCGAGACGTAAACCAAGGCTGAATTATCCGCTACTTACACGCCAACGGAGCATCTATATTCTTTCTATGCCTTTTCCTTCACGTAGGACGAGGCATGTATTACGGATCTTTTACACTATACGAAACCTGAAATATCGGTATCATCTTACTATTTACAGTAATAGCAACTGCTTTCATAGGATATGTTCTTCCATGAGGACAAATATCATTCTGAGGTGCAACAGTTATTACTAACCTACTATCAGCAATCCCCTACATTGGTACCGACCTAGTAGAATGGATCTGAGGGGGCTTCTCTGTCGACAAAGCCACACTTACCCGATTCTTCGCATTTCACTTCATCCTACCATTCATCATTTCAGCCCTAGTCATAGTTCACCTTCTCTTCCTCCATGAAACTGGATCTAATAATCCATTAGGTACATCATCAGAATCAGACAAAATCCCATTTCATCCTTATTATACAATTAAAGACTTATTAGGACTTATATTCCTTCTATTAACTCTCATAATTTTAGTGCTTTTCTCCCCTGACCTATTAGGCGACCCCGATAACTACATGCCAGCCAACCCACTTAGTACACCTCCCCATATCAAACCAGAATGATATTTCCTTTTTGCCTACGCTATCCTCCGATCAATTCCCAATAAATTAGGAGGGGTCTTGGCTCTAGTCATGTCTATCCTAATCCTTGCAATCATCCCCATCCTACAAACCACCAAACAACAAAGCATAATATTCCGACCACTTAGCCAAATTATATTTTGAATCCTAACAGCAGACTTATTTACCCTTACATGAATTGGCGGCCAACCCGTTGAATACCCTTTCGTAACTATTGGACAAGTGGCCTCCATTTTATACTTTTCTCTAATCCTCGTTATTATACCAACTGTAAGTCTTATCGAAAATAAGATACTTAAATGATAAGGTCCTTGTAGTATATATAATACTTTGGTCTTGTAAACCAATAATGGAGACCACACCCTCCCTAGGACAACCTCAAGGAAGAAACTCTGAGCTTCACCTTCAACACCCAAAGCTGAAATTCTAATTAAACTATTCCCTGAACAAAAGTACTTACCTGTTTTTAAAATAGATATTCAGCGATATGTACTTCGTGCATTTCATGCCTCACCACATACATAATTCACCTATACATACTAACATATTAGTACATACAAATACATATATGTATATAGTACATACACTTCTTGTCCCCATGGATATCAAGCAAGCACATAAAACCTAAAGGCGTACATAAAACATAAGCTGATTGATCGTAATTGAAGTTTTTAACCACATGAATATTCCGGATCACATACACACCTATCGGCGTACATAAAACATTCATATATTGGCCGTACATAGTACATTCATGGCACTGATCGTACATTAGCGCATCAAGTCCCGATAAGTCCCAGTCAACATGACTATCCCCTCCCATCGTTAGTAGCTTAATCTACCATCCTCCGTGAAACCAGCAACCCGCCCACCAATGCCCCTCTTCTCGCTCCGGGCCCATGAAACGTGGGGGTGACTAACCTGAAACTATACCTGGCATCTGGTTCTTACTTCAGGGCCATATCAATATACCCGCTCATTCGTTCCCCTTAAATAAGACATCTCGATGGATTAGTTACCAATTAACCCGTGACACTGGCATAACTGATCTGTCAGGCCTCTGGTATTTTTTAATTTTCGGGGATGCTTGGACTCAACATGGCCTACGCCGGCCTGCGCCCGGTCCATTAATTGTAGCTGAGCTTAACGTGTACCTCCTCCACCCGCATAATTATCACCTAGACTAGAAGTCCATGTTCGTAAGACATAGTTCACTAGCTGTACATAAAGAACAATCCATATATACTAATTAATTCATGCTCGAAGGACATGATTGGTTTTATGAACGCTTATATGTATGTGCACACATATCACACACAGACATGTGCCTATGTATGCGTACACACAATACCCAAGTATTCTTACAACAAACCCCCCTTACCCCCCTCCCCATTTTAAAATTTCACGGCCTCAGTAATATTTATTCTCGCCAAACCCCAAAAACAAGAATCTACCAAACCACTACTCATTTAAAACCAAATGCAAACTCAATCACCAAAATAATACAACTAACCAACAAAAATTACTCCATACAACACATCAATCACTCAGTCTAATACTAGTATGACACCCAAACCTCTACTTACCCGTAAGGCTAAAAACTT